TTAGTATTATTCTATCTAATGAAATTAATAAATTCTTTCTATTAGTAATAGTAATCGAATTGGGGCTAGTACTAATACTCTATATTAGTAATGAGAGATATTAGATACTAAATATTAATAGTATCTGTAGGAATATTAGGGCTATACGGACTCGAACCGTAGACCTTCTCGGTAAAACAGATCAAACTGATTATTATCAAAATGATTTGAATTGTTTTAAAGACCCAACGTGCATTTTTTTTGCATTGGGCTTTTTCATTAACTGATAGAAATATCCGTTAGTCTACCATCTTTTTTCTTGACAGAAAGAATAAGGAGATGACTCCCTGTGTTCTGATTTATTATTTGGATTACAATCTAAGAACACTACCAAAGTGCTTCAAAGGAGGGTTATCCTGACGTAGGTCTGCTTCTGGCCTGGATCAACTTAAGTTAAATGGACTCTCTATCGACCTACTTGAATTAAAGTATCAAATAGGAAATGAAACTTCATACACCTTAAAGTTCATAAGATAGGACGAAAAGAGAATTTTTTTGAGGTCCCTATACTCATTATGCCTAGCATTGAATAGACGGGGTATTCACCTTATCAATATCTCAAATCAATAATGGATTCTAATTGACGTCTAAACCCTTTGTCAGGCTATTGTTCTCTTGTTTTGTTCCCTAAAATAAAGTAAGACATCGATTTCTCAATAAGATCAAATCTTTGGATTACATGATGGACTCCTCTGAAAAAAAAAAACATTGGCGCGCGTGTAAACGAGGTGCTCTACCGAACTGAGCTATAGCCCTTGTACTTTTGATACATATTTTATCATATTATGTAGATAATTTCTTGTCAAGATGAATATTACATGATCCAATCTCTTTGATTGATATTGAGTGGGTATTGCTTATAAGTAATATTCCATTTATAATCCATTGATTGATTTGATAGATAGATACTTTTTTTTTCGATTTGGGATGATAAATGACCTACTTAACTCAGCGGTTAGAGTATCGCTTTCATACGGCGGGAGTCATTGGTTCAAATCCAATAGTAGGTAAGGTATAAACAGAACTTATTAGATACCATTGACTCTGGTATCTAATAAGTTTTTCTACTCACCTTTTTTTTATTTTTTTTCTATCTTTTCTTACTCTTCTATTTGATCCCCCCCTTTTTTTGAATTGGATTAGGAAATCCCCTTACGAAACATGTCAACATTCTAATTAGTATACGTTTATACTCCTATTATGTTCCTATTTATTAATTAATTACATTTACGATCCTATTTCTTCATTACGACTGATTCTATTGTTCGACAAAAGGTACATTTATGTACAATAATTGCATTGTAGCGGATATAGTTTAGTGGTAAAAGTGCGATTCGTTCTACGGACCCCTTAATAGTTAAGGGATCCCTCGTTTGATTCATATCCTGATCAAAAACTTTATTTCTTACTTAAAGGGGTTTAATCCTTTATATCCCTCAACCAACTATTCGAGGAATAATATACATTATCGTAATTTGTATCCAAGAAGAATCAATTCTAAATTGACAAATTGAATTCTAAAATTATGAAACATAAATTTTTGGAATTGGATCCAAAATCCCAATTTTTTGAGTATGAGTAAAGGATCCATGGAGAAAGATATAGAAAGTTGATTTTTAATCGTAACTAAATCTTCCATTTTTTTTATTTGTTTTGTATAGGAGAGACTGAAGCAAAATAGCTATTAAACGATTACTTTAGTTTACTATAGGCGTTGACATTTTTTTTTAGCTCGATGGAAATTTAATTTTTTTCCTAAAGATTATCTCAAATAGAAATAGAGAACGAAGTAACTAGAAAAAAAAAAACAGATTGTAATAATACCCCTCTTCTATAGGGATCATCTAAAAAGCAAGGTGTTTTAAATGTATTCATACAGAAAGGCCGACATAGATGTTATGGGTCATTTTTTTTTATTCATGTCTTGTATCTCTTAATTTCTTCCGTAAAGGAGCCGAATGAAACAAAAGTTTCACGTTCGGTTTTGCATTAGAGACGTGAAAAATGATGAATAAACGTCGACTATAACCCTTAGCCTTCCAAGCTAACGATGCGGGTTCGATTCCCGCTATCCGCTTATATCCTGTCTCTTTATTGATTCTATTTGAATCCTTCTCTTTTTTTTTTATTCTAAAAAAAAATATCTTTTTTTTAGGAAATTTGTTAATTATTCATTTGAATTTCCTAATATATTATATATATATGTATTTTATATATCTATATTTCTTTAACTTTTAACTAAATAATTTAGTTAAAAGTTAAAGAAAAAAAAAGAAAAGCGTCCATTGTCTAATGGATAGGACATAGGTCTTCTAAACCTTTGGTATAGGTTCAAATCCTATTGGACGCAAATTATTTGCATATATATATACATATATATATTTATTATATTTCTTTAAAATTCTCTATTTCGAAAAAGATTATGAATGATTTGAATTGAACAAGAACTGCGTAGACTTTT